TCTAGAAATGTGGAGCTTAAAGCAGAAAGACCTTTTTGGATTTTTGGATGGAAAAACTATGACTTCATAGTTTTAGTTAGTAGAAACCTAAGTCATTAAAATTCCGTCCAGTAAAACAGAAGAATTATAAATTTCTAAAATGATAGATAGGAATATCGCGAATAAAGCCATTGCAACCCCCATAAAAGGAGTAGTCCCCCAACCCGGAGCGACTTTCCCATATTCCGAATTCAAGGGTTTCAATAAACTACCTGCGCCAGTTCGTTTTGGCCTAGCTCTAGAACTATCTTCAACGGTTTGTGTAGCCATAAATTCTATTTAATCATTGGTGTTGACTTTGTATACTATTCCGTTGTAGTTGTAAATACACGATCTTTATCATAGATCCAGTGTAATCTTGAAATTCTATAAAAATGGAAACAGCAACTTTAGTCGCCATCTCCATATCTGGTTTACTTGTAAGCTTTACTGGGTATGCCTTATATACCGCGTTTGGGCAACCCTCTCAACAATTAAGAGATCCATTCGAAGAACATGGGGACTAATTGAAGTAAGAAGTCTCCCAGCTGGGAGACTTCTTACTTCAATTAAATTATTTCATTTTTTAGTTGGAACCTTAGGTGGTTCTCGGAAGAAGATAGCGAAAAAAATTATCCCTAAAGTCGAAACTAAAAGGAACGTATAAACCAATGCTTCCATAGATTCGATCGTGGTTTATTTACAATTATAATATAACTTCCACACCTATTTACTTGTCATTTGGGATCATTTCCCATATAAAAAAAGAAAAAGAGTCAAAGCAAAGAAAGGACAGGAGATGTTTCCCATATCAAATCAAAAAAGAGAGGCGAAAGATACCATAGCAATGTGGTATCAGATTGTCTGTCTCCTTGTAGTTGGATCCCCAACTTTTTGGAATGTTCCAAATTCCACTTGAGCATCCAAGTCTGGATCAATACCAGCAAAAACATCTCGGAACAAAGTTCGAGCGCCATGCCAAATATGTCCGAAAAAGAAGAGCAAAGCAAAGGTAGCATGACCAAAAGTGAACCAACCCCTTGGACTGCTGCGAAAAACACCATCTGATTTCAAAGTAGCTCGATCTAATTCAAAAATTTCTCCTAATTGGGCACGCCTCGCATATTTTTTTACAGTAGCAGGATCAGAATAAGTTACTCCATTAAGTTCGCCACCATAGAACTCCACCGTTACGCCTACTTGTTCAACGCTATATTTGGATTCTGCTCTTCTAAAAGGAACATCCGCTCTCACAATTCCCTCTTCATCTACCAAAACTACCGGAAATGTTTCAAAAAAAGTAGGCATACGACGTACAAAAAGCTCGCGCCCTTCTTTATCTCTAAAGACCGGATGTCCTAACCATCCAACAGCTATTCCATCCCCATTGTCCATTGAACCTGCTCTGAATAATCCCCCCTTTGCCGGATTATTACCAATATAATCATAAAAAGCTAATTTTTCGGGAATTTTAGACCAAGCTTCTGATAAACTAAGATTTTCGGCTAATCCATCACTAACTCTTCGATATATTTCTTGCTGAAAGTATCCCTGATCCCACTGATAACGAGTAGGTCCAAATAATTCGATTGGGGTAGTTGCCGATCCATACCACATAGTTCCGGCAACTACGAAAGCTGCAAAAAAAACAGCAGCGATACTACTGGAAAGTACAGTTTCAATATTGCCCATACGTAATCCTTTGTATAGACGTTGAGGCGGACGGACACTAAGATGGAATAGGCCCGCTAATATGCCTAGTGTACCCGCAGCAATGTGATGCGAAGCTATTCCTCCCGGAACGAAAGGATCAAAACCTTCTGCACCCCACGCCGGATTTACAGCTTGTACTTTTCCTGTTAGTCCATAAGGATCGGACACCCATATCCCAGGACCATACAAACCGGTTACATGAAATGCACCAAAGCCAAAACAAGCCACCCCTGCAAGAAATAAATGAATTCCAAAGATCTTGGGCAAATCCAAAGAGGGTTTTCCCGTCCGTTCATCAGAGAATATTGCTAGGTCCCAATATACCCAATGCCAGATAGCTGCCAAGAAACACAAGCCAGAAAACACAATATGTGCACCTGCCACACCTTCATAACTCCAAATACCCGGATTCGTTATAGTTCCTCCTGAAATACTCCAACCACCCCACGAATCGGTTATTCCTAAACGAGTCATGAAGGGGATGACGAACATACCTTGTCTCCACATTGGATCCAGAACAGGATCAGAGGGATCAAAAACCGCTAATTCGTATAAAGCCATCGAGCCAGCCCAACCAGAAACTAGAGCTGTATGCATTATATGCACCGCAAGCAATCGACCCGGGTCATTCAATACAACAGTATGAACACGATACCAAGGTAAACCCATGGAAATACCCCTTTAGCAAAGAAAAATAGACACGATGTCGTTTTATTTTATCGCATTGGAAAAGACTATCCATATCCTATGTACCTAACCCTTCTAACCCTTCTAAGGGATTTTGTGTCAGAAAGGGTGAATATTTATTTCATTCCATTAAAAATAACAAAAAAGCCAATAAGAAAGAAGCCAATTCTGTTTGTAAGAAGAAAGAGAAGCAGATCTATTCTATACTCGATAAGTGCCAATATGCAATGGGTAGCTTGGGCTATTTCAAAAAAGGAAGAATAGATCCCTAATTCCTTTTTGTTTATCATTCGAATCACAGATTCCTTTTTCTTTATTCAATCTGTCTTACCTTCCTTATATCTATAATTTTTCAATTTATGTATCATTTCAATCTACGTATTAATGGAATCTATAGTATTCTTATAGAATAAGAAAAAAATGAAGATAATAAACTGCGGATTCTTTCTTTCTCTTCCATTCTTAAGCTTCCATATTAAAGTGTAGTTTTCTTACTTAAATCTAATAATATTAATCTAATATGCCCATTGGTGTTCCAAAAGTACCTTACCGGATTCCTGGAGATGAAGAAGCGACTTGGGTTGATTTATACAATGTTATGTATCGAGAAAGGACACTTTTTTTAGGTCAAGAAATTCGTTGCGAGATCACGAATCATATTACGGGTCTCATGGTATATCTCAGTATAGAAGATGGAATTAGCGATATTTTTTTGTTTATAAACTCCCCCGGCGGGTGGCTAATCTCAGGAATGGCAATTTTTGATACGATGCAAACGGTGACACCAGATATATATACAATATGCCTCGGAATAGCCGCGTCCATGGCCTCCTTCATTCTGCTTGGAGGAGAACCCACTAAACGTATAGCATTCCCTCACGCTAGAATTATGCTTCACCAACCGGCTAGTGCTTATTATCGGGCAAGGACACCAGAATTTTTACTAGAAGTGGAAGAGTTACACAAAGTTCGCGAAATGATCACAAGGGTTTATGCACTAAGAACAGGCAAGCCTTTTTGGGTTGTATCCGAAGACATGGAAAGGGATGTTTTTATGTCAGCAGACGAAGCCAAAGCTTATGGACTTGTCGATATTGTAGGGGATGAAATGATTGACGAGCACTGCGATACTGATCCAGTATGGTTTCCAGAAATGTTTAAGGATTGGTAGTGGCTGAATTTCTTGTAAATTTATTTCAAACCTAAATTCGGGTTTTATGTGATTTTATAGAAAATAGAAATACTTCACGATCATGAATCATCGGGTTAAGATCGATCTAAACCAACCCATTTTTTTCTATATACATACGACATGCCAACGGTTAAACAACTTATTAGAAATGCAAGACAGCCAATACGAAATGCTAGAAAAACGCCCGCGCTTAAGGGATGTCCTCAGCGTCGAGGAACATGTGCTAGGGTGTATGTGCGACTCGTTCAGATCATGAGTTCAAACAAATAAGACAATTTTTGAAATATCCATGATCGGTACCAATGAATAGGATACGGTATATGGAATTTATGGTTTCCTTTGGTGCAAATCCAATCATCTAGATTGGAAGAAGCAATTCCCCCGTTGGTAGCAAATGGTTATCGATTAAGCGGAGGAAATAGTAATAAAAAGAAAAGGCTTATGCTCCTTTATCTTAAAAGAACGGACTAAAGGGTCAGCTACTTAGCTAACTTTCATAATTAAATACCGTCACTGTATGAATAACTCTTATTTATTGTGAAAAGAGCAATTTACTCTATAATTGATAGGTAGAGCCAAAGACTGTGAACTATACAAGTTCACAATACCTTTTGATGAAAGAAAGGGCTCCGGTGTATAGAGAGGGCCTCACCGTTTAAAAGAGAACCATAGAAACGATGGAACCCACTGTTTTTTTAGTATCGTTAGAATTTGTTATTTCTATGCGAAATAACTGAAGGGGATAGAATAAAAAATCGTGGTTGGGAAGGTTATAGTAGCAAAAGCCATTGGAATTAATATTTTATATATCGGAATAATCCGTTTTGTTATTAATGGGAAAAAAAACGGTTAAAAGAAGAGAAATCATTAGTTATTCATTAAGGTTAATTTGATTCAATGACCAGAGTTCCGCGAGGATATATAGCTCGGAGACGACGAACAAAAATGCGTTCATTTACCTCAAACTTTAGAGGGGCTCATTTAAGACTTAATCGAATGATTACTCAACAAGTAAGAAGAGCTTTTGTTTCTTCTCATCGGGATAGAGGCAGGCAAAAGAGGGATTTTCGTCGTTTGTGGATCACTCGGATAAACGCAGCAACACGGATATATAAAGTATTCAATAGTTATAGTAAATTAATACACAATCTATACAAAAAGGAATTGATTCTTAATCGTAAAATGCTTGCACAAGTAGCTGTATTAAATCCAAATAATCTTTACACGATTTCCAATAAAATAAGGACCATCGATTAAAGGGATAAAAAAGTAATATACAGGAATAATTAAAACCGAATTCCCGGAGAGGGAACTCCGGGAAGATACAATAACTTAAGATTAAGTGGTAGGAATCAACGAGCATGTTGCAATAAATAAAAAAACTATTTTTTTTTTCCCATTTTTCTTTCTTTTCTTATAACAAACAAAAGAATCTAAACTTGATTACTTTATTTATATATGAGTCTGACTCTTCCGAATAAAACATCAACAATCGGAACTTAAGCTCCGATTGTTGTTTCTTAAATTCTGGTTGGAGTTTCTTAAATTTCGATTGGAATTGAACTTTTGTGTTAATTGAGGAATATGTCTATTTTTTTTGTGTCTAGGACCAGTAATTATTGAAATTGACTGGGCTTGAAATTGCTTCTCATTTTCATAGTTACGAAATGGTAAGAAAGATAAAATACGAGCCTGTTTTATAGCAAGAGTAATTAATCGTTGTTGTTTCAAGGTTAATCTATTTATTCGTCTAGATAATATTTTTCCTTGTTCACTAATAAATCGATTAATTAAGCTCATGTTTCTATAATCAATTCGATCCCTCGGACCAATTCGGGAACGCCTACGAAAAGGTTGTTTGGATTTACGAAAAGGTTGTTTGAATTTACGAAAGGGTTGCTTGGATTTATGAAAAGGTTGTTTGGATTTACGAAAAGGTTGTTTGGATTTACGAAAAGGTTGCTTAGATTTACGAAAAGGTTGTTTAGATATATACATGATTTATTCCTTATTTAAAAATTTGAAAAAAAAAAAATGGATTTCTTTATTTTATTAATTTTGGATCCAGAGTAAGTAGTCTTTCTTTGATCCATATATTATTTGATTCATATACTATATAAAAAAATATAAAAAACCTCTATACATATCAAATAATATCTACCTAAAGTGGATTTGTATTTTGGATTCTAACTATATTCTATATATTAAATAATAAATTCTTACTCTTTCTATTCTTTAGAAAAATCAAAAACACGATGCTCCTATTTCTTTATTTCATTATGAATTGTATGCTTGCGGCAATAACAACAAAATTTTCTTAATTCTAATTGTCGGGGTGTATTGTGGCGATTCTTTTGAGTACTATATCTAGAAATCCCCATCGATTCCTTATTGGTACCCTTTCGAACACAACTGGTACATTCCAAAATCACTCTGATTCTAACATCTTTACCCTTGGCCATGAACCTCCTTTCCTTTTTGGATCGACTTAACTTAATTCTTATACCTATTCTTTTATTCTTCTATATTGGAATTGGATCCGAAAAAGAAGAATAAAATCCAATAGAAAAAAAAAATGGAGAAATAATTAAAGAATACAATCCTTGTCGAATTAGCAAGGATTTTGCTTTGAAATCCTTTCATTTAAGTAGCAAGCCGGCTCTTTCTATGTTCGAATTTGTAAGGCCTGACTTAGCTTGGGTACCGCTTTTAATTTTTAATTAAATTTATGTTTTCTTCCAAAACGAGATTTACCAAATTTTTGATGACTCTGAGGTTCAACCCAATCCATCTTTTCTTTCTTTTTGCTTCGTATACTAAAAAAGGATTGAAAGAAAATTTTCGTCATGTCACGAAGAATTCTATCTCTCGTATAGGAATAACTAGAATTAAAAAAAAGGGAATGACAAAGCATCTGGGAATAAACGATTAATTTCTATCAATAAACCTGCTAAAGCCCCAAACCATAGAGTACTTAGCACGGGTGCTACAGAAAGATATGTTTTTATATCCCGCATTGAAAATCCTCCTTCCTTATTGGAATACATATATGATCAGATACTCTTGCCCAAGATCGTTTGTATTTCTTTATTTAGGCGAAATTCCTAATAAAAAAAACCAAATCAATATTCTATATATATATAGAATGAACCATATAGACGAGATTTTCCTATCCCTAAAAAAGAAAAAGATGACCCCTTCTTCCTATACATTACTAAGGAATAGTAATCCTTCTTTTATAGGTGAAATTCACCTGGATTTTAGATATATACCCTTCCTTGATTATATGAGACCAAAAACAAGAAATGACAAGAAAGTTCTATATAGATAGAGAAATAGAAGAAATTACGATGTGGAAAACAAGAAAGGAATTGTGTACAATGGCATTGTACAACAATTAAAAAAAAGGGATGTAGCGCAGCTTGGTAGCGCGTTTGTTTTGGGTACAAAATGTCACAGGTTCAAATCCTGTCATCCCTACCTATTACTTCTATCTTCTTTATGGGCAGTAGCGGGAGCGGGGAGATCAACTAAAGTGTATATAACTTGAATTTGTGGATACTATACGTACGTGAGACACGTTAGGAGTAGAAAAGGATTTTCTTTTTAAAAGCGCTCTTAGTTCAGTTTGGTAGAACGCGGGTCTCCAAAACCCGATGTCGTAGGTTCAAATCCTACAGAGCGTGATTCCATCCATCTTATGCCGAAACAGAGTAAAATAACTTAAAAAAAAAAAACAAAGTCGAATTACAACTCCAATTTGACCTCCTCTCTAGTCTGGAGGAGGTCAATCAAAAAAAATATTACTCAATCAAAGATCCAACTGATCCCCACGCCTGTATTGCAAATACGCAGTCACGAATAATCCCGCTAAAGTAATAGGAATTAGGCCTAAGACGATTCCAAATAGAAAAACTTCAATCATTTCGATTTGTTCGAGGGGATAAAAAAAGAGGTACGATCTATCTCTAAATAATAGTCTAAATTATCCACGAATCTCAATCACCAAAAAAAGAATTGGTAATTAGCGTGCAAAAAGGTCCTATAATATCAGGAATCCAAAAGAAAGATTCTTATTTTCTGACTTATTCATTCAATTCATTTCAAATAAGACGTATCTTGTTCAAGCCAATAAACAGAGCTGGGGTTATAGTTAAAGCAGCCAGTAGAAAACCGAAATAACTAGTTATAGTAAGCATGAAGGGGTTAAATTCCATTTTTTTTTTACTACACTACATATGTTGGTAAAGCACTTACCTAAGTTATGGAAAATTCCTAATTCATCGGTTATTTTAGATAATACTAAAAAACAAGATAGAGCAAGATAGAGAAGTGCAAAAGAAAATCGATTCATCAAATGGGACATGAGTCCCTAATTTCGAATCAAGAGATTTATTTTAGAATCTGTCAGTTAAGTAAAGTAATAATATTAAGAACTAGATCATCTAAACCCATTGAAAAATGAAATTGGATTTTTTGGGAATTTTGGAATAAAAGATAAATATAAATAAAGAATGAAATTTGAAAAAAGTTCTTTCTTATTTTAACTCATTGTATTCCGTATGGAATAAGAGGAGAAGAAAATCATTCCACGACTCCCGAAAGCCCCCTGAAAAAAAGGAAAAATTTATTTCTTTTTATTTATTCTTTTTTCGAACCCCAACCAAAGTTGATAAGTTCTATCTTCTGTCTTTCCCTATTCCATCGCGTAAAGTTACATACTTGCAGTTTGGTTAAGAAAGTCAGACCTAATCCAACAAACAAGATAGGATTGATTACGAATCTTGATTCTTCAAAGAATGTATTCCATTTCTTTCATAAGGGATTATCCACTATTCTATTTTCTATTTTTTGGATAGTATTTTCTACTAACCAATTGAATTCCTTAAAGGGAAAAGTTGAATTCGAATAAAACTTTTAACTAAAAAGGGATAGATTTCGCATATACTTATCCTTGTATTGCGTCAATATAAGAATATTCTTCCTAAATTCTTTATCCAAACCTATACCTATTGATCATTAACTTAGGTTTTCCCAAGATCCTGGTCACTATTCCAAATTCAATTTTTCTACTATTCTGAAGACAATGAAAATAAGTAGGACCCCAAAAATTGGGGTTTCTATTGATGCCTTGAATAACATGTAGTTTCCCTATAGACAAAGAACAAGGAAGAAAAAAAGGAATTCTGTTTCGGAACCAAGCCAAATAGGATTGCTGTGCCATAGGAAGGATAGCTATACTAATTCGGTATACTCAAAATACACCTTTGGTACAAAATTGACAATCTCACAAGGATGAAATATCAGTAATTTTCTATTTACTGGTGGATCCCATCTTTTACGGAATCAATTCCTTTTTTGAATGTACAAAAATTCGGGGAGCTCGGCATGTCTGGAAGCACGGGAGAACGTTCTTTTGCTGATATTATTACCAGTATTCGATACTGGGTTATTCATAGCATTACTATACCTTCCCTATTCATTGCGGGTTGGTTATTTGTCAGTACGGGTTTAGCTTATGACGTGTTTGGAAGTCCTCGGCCAAACGAATATTTCACGGAAAGTCGACAAGGAATTCCATTAATAACCGATCGTTTTGATTCTTTAGAACAACTAGATGAACTTAGTAGATCCTTTTAGGAGGCCCCCAATGACCATAGATCGAACCTATCCTATTTTTACAGTGCGATGGCTGGCTGTTCACGGATTAGCTGTACCCACGGTTTTTTTCTTGGGATCAATATCAGCAATGCAGTTCATCCAACGATAAACTAAATTCCAACTATAGAACTATGACACAATCAAACCCGAATGAACAAAATGTTGAATTGAATCGTACCAGTCTATACTGGGGTTTATTACTCATTTTTGTACTTGCTGTTTTATTTTCCAATTACTTCTTCAATTGAGAGAAAGGTAGAGAGTAGTAAGAATTCTCTTATCCCATTTGGAAGGATACCATCCTTATAACTATCCATGACTGTTTTTGTCTCTAGCACGACCACTTGAGAAAATGTGGAGGAAAATAGGCGAAATGGCCGATACTACAGGAAGAATTCCTCTTTGGCTGATAGGTACTGTAACCGGTATTCTTGTGATTGGTTTAATAGGTGTTTTCTTTTACGGTTCGTATTCTGGATTGGGTTCATCTCTATAGTAATCGGAGGAGCTAGATTGTAAACATAAAAAAGTAGGAGCTTAGCGGGTCCTTACCCCCCTTTATCTGATTAGAGCGGAAAGGACCCGCGGAATTCTTATAACGCGATTTTCATTTTAATCTATTCCATAATCTATAAATTGGTTACCCATTTCTATTTGTAAAAATAACAAAGAAAAAGCCTTTGCTTTGATGGTTAGAATCCTTCCATTTATTCTTTTGTTGTTAATAATGTTATTGAAGCAATCCGTTGGTGGGTTTAAAGCGCCTGCCTTTCGCCCATAAAATTTATTTACTTCACTCTTATGAAGCAACAACAAAGAGTGGATCAATTAAAGATCCAATATTTTCTTCCACGAAGGAAGTATCCTACAAATCTTTGATTTCGTTTAGAGTAATAAACTAATAAAACCTTAATCAAAACTACTACACTAGCCTAAAAAAAACCTCCTTTAATGGGAGGGAAGCGTATACTTTTTTTTACAAAATTTCTGTAAGTTCGAAGTTGAACTTAATTGAAAAGTCAAGCAATTCTATCTGCTCACAAAAAATTTGTTCCCCGCCATACTTTCTTTCCCTCTGTTTGTCCACTACCACGCTCGAACCTAAGCAAAGGAAGTTCAAGAGACAGACACAGACCCGAATAAAGAATAAATAGTAATCTTTGACAAAACAAATAAGAAGAAAAAGGATTCTTACTTCGATACAAGAAGAATCGACACAAGAAAAAGGCAAAAAAGCCTTTTTCTTGTGCCCAATAGAGGATTACGAAGACCTGCAATTCCTCCTAAACGGACTTGTTCCTTTTATTGTTCTCGCCTCTGCTCTAGATTCTCTTCTTTTGCATGAAATAGAAATATGGAATTCCAGAAATCGAGACTTTTTACCAACTTAATGCTAAGAAATCCCGGGATCTAGAAATTCATTTCGTACAATTGAACCTTTTCAAACTGTTTCTTTTTGAGAACCAAAAAGACTTGTGCTAAAATAACAGATGCGAAAAAGAACAAAAGGCCTTGGACGCGTAGTGGATCCTGAAGCACTATTTCTGCATCCCCCTGACCAAACCCTCCCACATTAGGATTGCTTGTTAATGGTTGATCAAGCTTGATTGATTCCCCCTCTGAAACAAGAAGTTCTGGCCCGGGAGGTATAATATCAATCACTTGGCGCCCATCCGACGCATCAACTATGGATATTTCATATCCCCCCTTTTCTTTACGTAGTATTTTTTTTACTATACCCGTTGACGTAGCATTATAAACTGTATTGTTACTCTTGCTACCATCGGGATAGATCTGTCCCCTTCCTCGGTTTCCCCCTACATATATGGGATATTTTAAGAAATGAACGTCTTTTTTTGTAGCGGGATCGGGGGAAAGAATGGGAAAGACAATTTCACTATATTTCTTACCGGGAACAGGGCCTATCACAAGAATATTATTTTTATTGGGACGATAACTTTGAAAAGAGAGATTTCCTATCTTTTCTTTCAACTCAGGAGAAATACGGTCGGGCGGCGCTAATTCGAATCCCTCAGGCAAAATAAGAACAGCACCCACATTCAACCCTCCCTTTTTCCCATTAGCAAGAACTTGTTTCAGCTGCATATCATAAGGGATTCGAAGAACTGCTTCAAATACAGTATCGGGAAGCACAGCTTGAGGAACTTCAATATCCACGGGTTTATTAGCTAAATGACAGTTGGCACATACAATTCGTCCAGTTGCTTCCCGCGGGTTTTCATAACCCTGCTGCGCAAAAATGGGATATGCATTTGAAATAGATGTCCGAGTTATTATGTATATCATAATCGATACAGAAATCGATCGAATCATCTGTTCCTTTAACCAAGAAAAAGTATTTCTATTTTCCATGTCCAATCGCGGATCCCGGAATTTCTACAATAAATTAGATAGGTAGCTAAGTTAATCTAGTTCCCTATACACGAGTCTGTTGTCATTCTACTGCAAGAGTTGTACTGGAATGATGAATACCTTGAGCAGGTAGAAATAGAAAGAATTTTACTAAAAAGAAAAAGGGCTTTCTTTCTAAAAGAAGAAAAATGCTAATTTTATTAATATTTGGAAAGCCAATTATGCTTCACTAATTGAATGATAAATGACTACAAGCGAAGGAGATAGACGGTTTAAACAAAAAAAGACCCAAAATTTCAAACACGTGTCTAGAATCACAGGAAAACTACAAACAAAAATAGTGAAAATGAGCTCGTTAGGAGCCCATCCAAAATCGTTGTAGACCCAACGAATTAGTAGTTCCCAACCGCGGGTGGAATGAAATCCAACAAAAAAATCCGTAACTAAAAGAATAAAAAAAGCTTTTATTGAGTCATTTAAGTTATAGAAGAATTCCTGAACCCAAGAATTCAAAATGACAAGTTCCTCTTTACCCAGAAAAAAAGAACCACTTAGAATAGCTAAACAGATTATATTTGTTGAGAAATGCAAAATGATATGGAGATGGTCCTCATTATCTATTTTGGCCAATTGTATTATTTCCTTGTGTATTCCTATAGGAGGTTTTTGTACATGTGTCTTCGGTTTCTCTTTTATCATTTCGTCCAAGAGAAAAAGCTCTTCTAATTCTATGAATCCTTCTAGAATCCTTTTGTCTTGAATATCCGTTAAAAGAGTTTCAGGTTGCCTGGTATTCCACCAATTCTTAATCCAAAGTTCCAGGCATTTGTTAAAAGAGAAAGAGATTCCCCAGGGGAAAAGTACGATAAATATAAGATATAGGAAAGAAGGCAATGCTTTCTTTTTTTTCATTTTTGATCTGTAAATTGAGTTGTTAATGAATCTGATTCATTCGCTGACTCTATATGATATTTCTTTTTATTTTTTTTTGAAGCAAAAATTCTATAACAAGGTTTGAGACCTTGTGTTTGTATCTATTTATCTTTTTATTTACTATATTTATCTTTTTATTTACTAGTGGAATTTCATTGTATTGGGTTCTTTCTTAGATCTAAATGGAGTGGAAAAGAGAAATAGAATAAAAAAAGCCCTTTTCATATGAAAAGAGAAGAATATTAGACCATATATCTCACTTGGACAAAACAAATTAGAAGCAATTTTCTCTTATCCTCGGTTGTTCCTTCCTTTATATAAATACTCGAAAATACCCTTGCAATTTAAATTAAATAAAAAAATTGCAATTGGTACTCAATATACTTCAATTGGTACACGCAAGAAATAGGCCAATTCGGCAGCTTTTTGTTCAATTTCTCGTGGAGTAAAAAACTTCTCATCAGTACGAGTCAGGGGAATGACCCCCTGGCCACGTATTTCCATATAAAGGATACGACGAGGATAAAGACCCTCTTTAACCTGAATTCTAATTGATTGGATATCCCGCACAAGGAATCGAAAGAAGATGCGACGTTTTATTCCAGGGAATCCCCAACGAAAAATGCACACTATTCCCTCTTTTCTATCAAATCGGTCATAACCACTGCCTACATTCCACAAAATAGTGCACCACAAATAGGAGCTAACGAATAGGCCCGCGATTCCGTAGAAAGACATCACGATCCCCTGCGGAAAAAAAAGAATTTGTTGAGATGGAAGTACGGATATCATATTCTTACCAAGATAACTGGAAGCCCCAACCGCTAAGAATCCTAATGAACCTAGAAAAAGAATACAGGCCCAGAAAAAATTACCTCTTTTTCGAGAACCTTTTAGAAGTTCTATCCATATGTGTTCTGATCGCCAATTCATATTAGATATACTAAATCCAGCAGCGGTTAATTGAAATTGAGAGAATAAGCTAAATGATTTTGACTTTACTTTTTTTGATTCTGAAATCGCCTTCAGCAGCTAGTACTCCTGTGAAATAATTGGTTAGATACATTGACTTTCTATTCAAAAAAATTCCTGCATCCACTTAAAAAAAAAAACTCGCTATATTCGGCTACGCAGATGTATGCATTTATGCTCGTAGCCGATATCTGCATCCATAGACGTTTTTCATTTGTGTGTAGAAAGAGCTACATACCCTATCATATTAATATATTACTTACACTAAAAAATTTTTGTATTATGATCCTAGAAATACATTGAGCAAATTTTGCCCCGTCGGTTCTAGACAATCTTATTTTTCTCCACATAAAGAAATAAAAAAGTCATTGCAATTGCCGGAACTACTAAGCCTATTAAAGGCACGAAAAAAGAGGGTAAGTTTAAATCTGTCATAGAATAGGTGTCTCAATTCCAATTTACTATTTCTATCTATTCAAAATATATCTTAAGATTCTATTCTTAAGATATAATTAAGTATATCTATTATAAGGAATATTGACTATTGTATTTTTTAGTTTGCAAAATAAAGATTATTTATAGATAAATAATACTAACTAAAGTATTCTATAAAAATGTTCTATATCTCTAAAAAAATGAATGTAATGGATAATTTGATTTTTCTTTTTCCATTCTCATGGCCTTTCTATCTTTCAATCGAACTTGAAATTGGATTCAAAAGAAAGCAATTGTGAAAATGAAAGAAATACCTCTTTCAGAATACCCTTTCCGGGTAGTCGATGGCTATTCACAGCTACTACCTTAACACCAAAGAAGAGCTCGACCCAATGCTTTATTTCTGTCTTAGTGAATCCCGATTCGACATTAAAAGTATATTGATTCTTTCCCAATAAACGAAGACTTTTTTCTGTAAATACTGCGTATTTGATTCCATTATCGTATGGTAATACTCTATTTTGATTTGTATTTGTTTATTGTATTATACCTTTCTATATTCTAGATATATAGAATAGAAGAATCTCGATTTGTCAAGTCTCATGATCGTATCAAGATATATTTAAATTCGGCTCGATCTTTTAAAAGATCGAGCCGAATTTAAGTGCAATCAATTAGAAGAATAAAGAAGAATTACTGCATTTTTTAGCTCATTTTTTCTCTTTCTATTTCGTTTCTTTATCGTCTTTATCGTCTTTATCGATGGTATCTACCGGCTTGAAGTCGAATGTGATCGCTTTCCATACTTCACAAGCTGCGGCTAGTTCAGGACTCCATTTGCAAGCTGCTCGGATAATTTCATTACCTTCACGAGCAAGATCGCGCCCTTCGTTACGAGCTTGTACACAGGCTTCTAAAGCCACCCGATTAGCTGCTGCACCTGGTGCATTCCCCCAAGGATGTCCTAAAGTTCCTCCACCAAATTGTAATACGGAATCGTCTCCAAAGATTTCGGTCAGAGCTGGCATATGCCAAACATGAATACCCCCTGAAGCCACCGGTATAACACCTGGCATGGATACCCAGTCCTGCGTGAAAAAGATACCGCGAGAACGATCTTTTTCAATATAATCATCGCGCAATAAATCAACAAAACCTAAAGTCATTTCCCGTTCCCCTTCTAACTTACCTACTACCGTACCAGAGTGGATATGATCTCCCCCAGACATACGCAATGCTTTAGCTAATACACGGAAATGCATACCATGATTTTTCTGTCTATCAATAACTGCATGCATTGCTCGGTGAATGTGAAGAAGTAGGCCGTTGTCGCGGCAATAATGAGCCAAACTAGTATTTGCGGTGAATCCTCCAGTTATGTAGTCATGCATTACAATAGGAACCCCTAATTCCCTCGCAAATACAGCTCTCTTAATCATTTCTTCGCATGTACCCGCAGTCGCATTCAAGTAATGCCCCTTGATTTCGCCGGTTTCGGCTTGTGCTTTATAAATAGCTTCGGCACAAAAGACAAAACGGTCTCTCCAGCGCATAAATGGTTGTGAGTTTACGTTTTCATCATCTTTGGTAAAATCAAGTCCACCGCGTAGACACTCATAACATGCTCTACCGTAATTTTTTGCGGATAATCCCAATTTTGGTTTAATAGTACATCCCAATAAAGGACGACCATACTTGTTCAACTTATCCCTTTCAACTTGGATACCATGAGGCGGGCCTTGGAAAGTTTTTGCATAAGCAGGAGGAATTCGTAGATCCTCCAAACGTAGAGCACGTAGGGCTTTGAAACCAAATACGTTACCCACAATGGAAGTAAACATGTTAGTAACAGAACCCTCTTCAAATAGATCTAATGGATAAGCTATATAACAGATATATTGACTATCTTCTCCAGGAACGGGTTCGATGTGATAGCATCGTCCTTTGTAACGATCAAGACTGGTAAGTCCATCAGTCCAAACAGTTGTCCATGTACCAGTAGAAGATTCCGCAGCTACTGCAGCCCCTGCTTCTTCAGGCGGAACCCCGGGCTGAGGAGTTACTCGAAATGCTGCCAAGATATCAGTATCCTTAGTTTCGTATTCCGGGGTGTAGTAAGTCAATTTATAATCTTTAACACCAGCTTGAAATCCAACACCTGCTTTAGTTTCTGTTTGTGGTGACATAAGTCCCTCCCTACAACTCATGAATTAAGAATTCTCACAACGACAGGGTCTACTCGATATGGACTAAGCGTAAATGAAACCTTTGCAAAAATCTTAAAAAAAAGATATTCAATTAATATCAACTCATTAAATAAAAAAATAAAAAAAAAGGCAGTATGCTTAAGTTAATGAATATGTTTCATTCATATATAATGCGTACACCCTATGTACGTTCTATCCTATAGGAATTCTACTCTACGAATTCGATAGGAATTGAGTTGTTGTTATGGTAAGTTAACATGGTTCATTATTAAACCATAGATTTGATTCACCAAATCCATCATTATTGTATACTCTTTGATAGATATAGCGCAACCCAAACTAATCCCTTAATCCTTATTTTTAAATTTTATAAGTTATTATCTTAATAGGCCCTTTCTTAATTTTTACCTAAATACTAAGAAAATTTTCTGTTGACAGCAATCTATGCTTCACAGTAATATATATTTTGTATATCGAAGTCCTAGACAGGAAAGTAGAAGAGGCAAAGATCCTTGACAAAAGGAAAAATGTCTATGAAAAAAAAAAAAAGATTGATTGAATTTTGCACCGGACTCATTCCATGAGTAAAGGAGTGAAAGGGATTCGCTTAGGCAACGAAATCAAGTGCTAGTACCCTTTTCTTTTTTATTGAATTAACTAATTCATTTCCTTTTAACTTTTTTATTTTTGGATATTTTTTTTATTTGATTTGGCATTATTCAACAAGAATAAAAGAAAAATTTCGACAAATTCCTTTTTTTTTTTTAATTATGTGATAATTATGAGAACCAATTCTACTACTTCGCGTCCGGGGGTTTCCACAATTGAAGAAAAAAATGCAGGGCGGATTGATCAAATTATTGGACCCGTGCTGGATATCACTTTTCCCCCGGGCAAGTTGCCTTATATTTATAACGCTTTGATAGTCAAGAGTCGGGACACTGCTGATAAGCAAATTAATGTGACTTGCGAGGTACAACAATTATTGGGAAATAATCGAGTTAGAGCTGTAGCTATGAGTGCTACAGACGGGTTGATGAGAGGAATGGAAGTGATTGACACAGGAGCTCCTCTTAGTGTTCCGGTCGGTGGAACTACTCTCGGACGAATTTTTAACGTTCTTGGAGAGCCCATTGACAATTTGGGTCCCGTAGATACTAGTGCAACATTCCCTATTCATAGATCCGCGCCTGCCTTTATTGAGTTAGATACGAAATTATCTATCTTTGAAACAGGTATTAAGGTGGTCGATCTTTTAGCGCCTTATCGGCGTGGAGGAAAAATCGGACTATTTGGAGGGGCAGGAGTAGGTAAAACAGTACTCATCATGGAATTAATCAATAACATTGCTAAAGCTCATGGAGGCGTGTCCGTATTTGGCGGAGTGGGGGAACGGACTCGTGAAGGAAATGATCTTTATATGGAAATGAAGGAATCTGGAGTAATTAATGAAAAAAATATTGAGGAATCAAAGGTAGCTCTAGTCTATGGACAAATGAATGAACCACCGGGAGCTCGTATGAGAGTTGGTTTAACTGCCCTAACCATGGCAGAATATTTCCGAGATGTTAATAAGCAAGACGTGCTTTTATTCATCGATAATATCTTTCGTTTTGTTCAAGCAGGATCGGAGGTATCCGCCTTATTGGGGAGAATGCCCTCTGCAGTGGGTTATCAACCTACCCTTAGTACAGAAATGGGTTCTTTACAAGAAAGAATTGCTTCTACCAACAAGGGATCGATAACTTCGATCCAAGCTGTTTATGTACCTGCGGACGATTTGACCGACCCTGCTCCTGCGACAACATTTGCACATTTGGACGCTACTACCGTACTTTCCAGAGGATTAGCTTCCAAGGGTATTTATCCCGCAGTAGATCCTTTAGATTCAACCTCAACTATGTTACAGCCTCGGATCGTTGGCAAGGACCATTATGAAACTGCGCAAAGAGTTAAAGAAACTTTACAGCGTTACAAGGAACTTCAGGACATTATTGCGATTCTTGGGTTGGATGAATTATCGGAAGAGGATCGTTTAACTGTAGCAAGAGCACGAAAAATTGAGCGGTTCTTATCACAACCGTTCTTTGTGGCAGAAGTTTTTACCGGTTCTCCAGGAAAGTATGTTAGTCTTGCAGAAACAATTAGGGGGTTTCAACTAATCCTTTCCGGAGAATTAGACGGCCTACCCGAACAGGCTTTTTATTTGGTGGGGAACATCGATGAAGCTAGCACGAAAGCTATAAACTTAGAAGAGGAGAGCAAATTGAAGAAATGAAATTAAATCTTTATGTACTGACTCCTAAACGAATTATTTGGGATTGTGAAGTGAAAGAAATCATTTTATCTACTAATAGCGGCCAAATTGGTGTATTACCAAACCACGCCCCCATTAACACAGCTGTAGATATGGGTCCTTTGAGAATACGCCTCCTCAACGACCAATGGTTAACGGCGGTTCTGTGGAGTGGTTTTGCGAGAATAGTTAATAATGAGATCATCATTTTAGGAAATGATGCAGAACTGGGTAGTGACATTGATTCAGAAGAAGCTCAACAGGCACTTGAAATAGCGGAAGCTAACTTGAGTAGAGCTGAGGGTACGAAAGAATTGGTTGAAGCAAAACTAGCTCTCAAACGGGCTAGGATACGAGTCGAGGCTATTAATTGGATTCCCCCATCCAATTGAAGACAATCCAAAGGTTTCGTTGATACAAAGAAAAAGGAAAGAAGGGTAGAAAAAGTTATTAGATAGCGAAGCGAAGTAAGTCCAATGCTATCTAGTAATTTTTCTGCCTACCTACCTACTATTGGATTTGAACCAATGACTCCCGCCGTATGAAAGCAGTACTCTAACCACTGAGTTAAGTAGGCAATTTATCATCACAAAGGAAGCCGCATTACTTCAATCGATTATAGATTGAATCCTTTTTATAAGCAATACCGCTCCATTATTAGTATGGTATTCCGTTATTGGTATGGTATGTTATTGGTATGGTATATATTAAATAGATCAAAGGGATATCCTATGGCATTACAGAATATTCATCTTGACAAGAAATTATCTATATGTTAAGATATCTCTGACAAGGGCTATAGCTCAGTTCGGTAGAGCAACTCGCTTACACGTGCGCCAATGCTTTTCAAGGGAATCTATTATGCAATGAACATAATTGACCTTATTGCAGAATCAATGTCTTACTTCATGGATTCGAGAGAATAGGAGAACAGTAGCCTGACAAACAGTCGGTTCAGTCCGATTCGGGTGCCAATTCTGGTGCCTAATTAAATAGAACCCCTATTGATTTGCTAGTTGATAAGGTAAATATCCAGCCCACTCAATGCTAGGCATAATGAGGAGAAGGGCCTCCAAAAAACTTCTTTTCGTTCTATGAACTTTAAGGTGTATGAAGTCTCATAGTCAACTCTTGCAGCGGAACGATAGAGACTCCATTTCACTTAGGTTGATTTAATTTAGGCCGGAGGCAAACCTAAGTCAAGATAATCCTCCTTTGAAACACTTTGGTATTGCTCCTAGATGGATTATAATACAAATAAATCAATCAGAGCACAGGGAGCCATCTTATTATCTTTCCGTAAAGAAAAACTATGGCGGATTAACTAATCTTTACATCAGTTGATGAAAGAGCCCAATGCAGAAAAATGCATGTTGGGTCTTTGAAACAGTTCGAATCATTTCGATAATAATCCGTTTGATCTGTTTTACCGAGAAGGTCTACGGTTCGAATCCGTATAGCCCTACAAAATGTCTTTTTTTTCGATTTTAGGTTTGCCTTAATTTTAGGTTTG